GGGCTGATCTTTGAATAGGGAAAAGAATGGATCCGCAGGGTCCCAAATGAATTGGCTTGTTCGAAAAAAGCCTTGTTCTTTGGAAGATCTATCTCGTGTCCGGTACTGCATGGTTCCACTCTGCAAGAACTCCGAATCATTCTCTTGAAGCTCATCCTCTTTATGATAAATGATCCATTTGCCCCGAAATGACCCAGTCCAATAGGGAAATCCCAATTCAGTGGGCCTTTCGATACAATCAAATAGATTGCGCCATATTCTAGGAGCCCAAACTATGTGATTGAATAAATCCTCCTCTATCTGTTGCGGATCGAGGGCCCCTTCCGCTTCTTCAAACTCCGATTCGTATTTTTCATATAGAAATCTCTGATCAACGATAGAACAAGATCCATTTTGCATCATATCTAACTGATTCCTTGGTTCGGACCGAAGGAGTAATGTCACTCGATTATTATCAAACTGACTGCAATATTTTTCTGTCCGTGAGGATCCCGCCAGAGCCAGAGCGCCTTCTACTTCTAATAGTAATAATAGTAATAGGCCATGAACTAGATCAGAATCATTCTCAACGAATCCATACGAAGTGATCCAATTTTTTTCATCGTGTCTGGATGAAGACCAAAGATCTTGAGCGACCAATCCGGCAGAACAACTCAAAAGATAAAGAAGTATCGTGAATTTCTTCATGCTCGTTCCAAGTTCGAAGTACCATTTGTACAAATAAGAATCCCCTCCCTTACAGGATTTCTTCTTCATATAGATAGATATAGGATCTATGGGGCAATTACTTAGAAGTACATTTTGTGTAACAGCCCTTCCTATCTGATAGAAAAGGATCCCATGATCCTGAACCGATCTTATCTGGGATCGAAAATCCCAAGTTTTTCTATGAAGAGCTGATCTAATTGTATTAGTTTCTATAATGGATTTCTTCTGTGTAATACTAATTGATAGGGCCTCATTGATAAGTGCTACAAGATCTCGCGCATTGGAACCCATGGTTATGGACCCGAATCCGTTAGTATGGAACATCTTCTTTTCCAGGTGAAATCCTCTAGTATATGAAAGAATGAAAAAGTGCTTTCGTTGTTGTGGAAGAAGAAGCCTTCGTATCTTAATGCATGTATTTAATTTATTCGGAGCTATTAGAGCGGGATCCACTTTTTGGGGAATATGAGTCGAAGCAATAACAAGAATCTTTCCAGTGGAACATCTTTCACAATCCCTGGAAAGATAGTTCTCTAATAGACCGAGGGATAAGTAATTCGACTCATTCACATGCAGATCATGAATGTTTGGAATCCATATTATGCAAGGAGACATTGCTTTTGCTAATTCGAATTGAAGGGTGATATCAAATCGGTCTATTTTCGGCGTCATATACATAGTTAGCACATTCGTCATAGTTAGCAGCTCCGTATCAATATCAAGGTCATCATCACTATCATCAATATCGTCACTATCATCAATATCGATATCATCAATAAGATAACCTTTAGGCTTGTCATCCAGGAACTTGTTCGGAAATACCGTAATGAAAGGAACATAGGAGTTTGTCGCTAGGTATTTGACCAAACAGGATCGTCCAGTTCCTATAGAACCTATCACTAAAATACCTCTAGAAGGGGATAGGGCTAAGCGGAGCGAAAAGGGTTTTCCATGAGAAGATGGGGAATGAAAAATATTAGCCCCACACGAGGTTTGTGAATAAGTGATTGTATGATAATGAGCAAGGAATATCCGTCTTTCTGCTAAACAGGATCTATTGAACTCATAATTCATTAGATCCTTTTGATGAATGTCAACTAAGTATCGTAAGGAAATTGATCCCGGTTGTTCAATCATTTGATAACCAGAGTCATTCTTTGATAAATGATCACTATGAGTCAGACTCAATAGAATTTGATCAATCCTTTTTTCTGTCGTTAAGGTGGAGAACTGAACCAAGAATTCTCTTTCTTCATCATCAATCGAATCACTGTTCGCGACCCAGAATTCTATTTTCTCATCAATCCAATCACCGTTCACGTTTTTTCTTTTTCTTATCAATGAATAGATCTCTTTACTTGTACGACTTAGATGTCTCGTATTTCTCGAAAAAATGATTCGATTGATGGGATTTGGTATGATACTTACAAGATCGATGAGATTGATCTTCCAATCTTTCTTCTTAGAACGTATTGATTTGACCCCATAAGCGGGACCACCACCCAATAGCATGTTGCCACCAGAAGCAGAACCCCGTATTTCTTCCAGAGAATCTCCTAATTGTTCCAGAACAACTAGAAAGAGATTCTTTAACCAGAAAGGATTCAGTTCAGATGTAGGATACCTATCCAGAAGTTTTCGAAATTCCATCATGTATGATGGAATCATCAAAGATTTGATCTTTTCTAACTCTGTCTGTAACTCACTAGAGGCTCGGGAAACAAAGAGAAGATGCATACGAACGAGATATCCAGCAACAAGAAGAAGGAAAAAGATGGAATAGAGGAACTCC